ATTATATTAGTTCATGAATCCTGACAAGAATTCTATCTCTATGAATATGGATATAAGAAAGAAAGAATAAGAAAAGATTTTTTCTATTGTAATTACATTCTTTCTTTTTTTTTTTTTCGTTCCTAGTCTTCTTTCTAAGAAAAAGTGAAGGGGGCTTTAAAAGAAAGTAAAGGATTATTTCGTTCCTGATAGTTATTTCTTTAATTAGTGGATAGGAGCATACTCTGGATCGGAATCATGGGGAGTACTGCCTGATCATTTCTACTAATTTAAAGCCCCAATTAGTATTCCTTTTATGCAGAAATGTCCCTTGGATAACTTACATAATCTCCATTACTAATCCTTTATGTACCTTGGTGTTCCTAGCCATCCACTTATTTTTGCTCAATCCCCCCGTTATGGTACTACATATATGTTAATACATAGAAAAGATAGTGAAAACTCCATACAGTTGGTCTTTTGAACCCGCTTCAAGTCGTGATTGATGCCTAATCAATCAATCTTGGGATAAACAGTCTCTACTGCTTATGTTTATTTCCGCTTAACTCTTGTACATAGGAAATGAGACTCAATCCTTTTACTGCGAATTTATAAGCTGTTTTATTTCACTCATATAACTATCTGATTTAGTTTATCAACCCGAATGATGAATAAAAAATGATGATATTTATTCAATTCATTCAACTTCTTTCCTAGAAAAAAGAAAGAAAAGAAAGGGAATAGGGAAAGGTTTATATCTCAACGAATCGCACGTAGAGATATTGATAACACGCATAGAGTTAATGGTATTTCATAACTAATTGATTGAGCAGCAGCTCGTAGACCACCTAAAAAGGAATATTTATTATTTGATCCATATCCTGACATAAGAAGTCCAATGGGAGCAATACTTGAAATGGCGATCCATAAAAAAACACCGATATTAAGATCGGATAGAACAAAGTTAGAGCCAAAAGGAATTATTAAATAACTTAGTAGAATTGATATGACTGCTATGGATGGTCCGATACTGAATAAACGAGTATCTCCTCTAGATGGAAGAAGATTCTCTTTGAAAAGTAGTTTTGTGCCATCTGCTAGAGCTTGAAGAATTCCCAAAGGACCAGCATATTCAGGTCCAATACGTTGTTGTATCCCTGCGGATATTTCTCTTTCTAACCACACAATTGCTAGTACACCTATTGTGATTCCCAATACAGGAGTAAAAATAGGTACAAGCATCCATATGATCCCATAAACCTCTTTTAAGTATTCCAATCTGGAAAAAGAATTGATATCTTGTACTTCTGGTGTATCAATTATCATTTCAACGATCAACTTCTCCCATAATTATATCTATGCTACCTAGTATCGTCATAATGTCAGCCAATTTCATTCTTTTAACTAACTGAGGAAGAATTTGCAAATTGATAAAACCCGGCGGTCGAATTTTCCATCTCCAAGGAAAAACATTCTGATCTCCTATCAGAAAAATTCCCAACTCTCCCTTTGGGGCTTCGACTCTCACATAAAGTTCTTGTTTCGACAATTCAAAAGTAGGAGAAGGCTTTTTACTAATAAATCGATATTCAAAATCATTCAATTCGGGATCCCTCGCTCTATCAAAGCATCGGATTTCTAAATTCTCATACGGCCCTCCCGGAATTCCTTCCAGAGCCTGCTGAATAATTTTTATAGATTCTATCATTTCACTAATTCGTACTAAATAACGAGATAATGAATCTCCTTCTTTTTGCCATTGGACTTCCCAATCAAATTCGTCATAACACTCATAATGATCAACTTTACGAAGATCCCATTGTATTCCGGAAGCTCGTAGCATTGGTCCTGACAAACCCCAATTTATTGCTTCTTCTACACCAATAATGCCTACTCCCTCAACTCGTTCTAAAAAAATAGGATTACGCGTAATAAGTTTTTGATATTCAGCAATCCCTGTTAAAAAATAATCGCAGAAATCCAAACATTTATCTATCCATCCATGCGGTAGATCAGCAGCTACTCCTCCGATACGAAAATAATTATGCATCATTCTCATACCGGTGGCAGCTTCGAATAGATCATAGACTAATTCTCTTTCTCTGAAAATATAGAAGAAAGGAGTCTGTGCACCAATATCTGCCATAAAAGGGCCAAGCCATAATAAATGAGAAGCTATACGACTCAACTCCAACATAATCACTCTAATATAGCTGGCTCTTTTAGGTACTTGAATATTTCCCAACTGCTCTGGTGCATTTACGGTTATTGCTTCTGTGAACATAGTAGCTAAATAATCCCAACGTGTTACATAAGGCAAATATTGTATAATTGTTCGGTTTTCTGCAATTTTTTCCATCCCTCTGTGCAAATAACCTAGTATTGGTTCACAGTCAATAACATCTTCACCATCTAAAGTAACGATGAGTCGAAGAACACCGTGCATTGATGGGTGATGAGGACCCATATTGACTATCATGAGGTCTTCTCTTGTAGCTGGTACATTCATAGGTTTTCCCCTGATTCATTCTTCCATGAATTGCTGAAAACGAAAAGAAGTTCATCAAAATTCAAGATCTACTAAATCAAATAATTCAAAAGGACTCTTCAAATTAACGAATTTTTGTCTCCCGAATACCCAACTGACCAATTAATTCCTTATAACGTACTCTATTTTTCTTTGCCAAATAAGACAGCAACCGTTGGCGTTTTCCCAGAATTTTCCGTAGACCTCTCTGAGATAAATAGTCTTTTCTGTGCAATTCCAAATGTGAAGTAAGTCTTCGGATCTTATTGGTGAAACTGAATACTTGAAATTCAACAGATCCCCTATTTGCTTCTTTTTGAGAAATAACTGAGATGAATAAGTTTTTTACCATAAAACGAAATCTTCTCTTCCCTCCCTTTTTTCTTTTTTAAAAATTTTAATTTTACCCATCAGTAATAATAATAATAGAATTATAATAATAATATAATGCAGGTCATTTTAATCTGGTATACGCAATAATCTTAATTTCGTTATGGATACCTAGTTTATCAAATAAAATTAATCAATATCAATAAAAAATCTAATTTTCAATTGGATTCGTATAGGGGATAGAGATAGGTACATTTTTGTATTCACAAATCACAAAAGAAATTAGACCTAAAATAAGAACATTCTTTTGAGTCATTTCTAAATCTAATTGATACGTATTAGTATCATGTATCAGAATGTAATGTAAGACATCGCATGTGTGCATTTGTTTACTTTCATATACTAGATCTAGTAAGGATATATAAAAAAATGTGACATCAACGAGTTTTCAATCGTGGATACATGTGTATCCTTACCATACTGAAACAACTACCATTATTGGTATCAAACCAATAGCGATTCATACAAGCTAAATCTTCTAATCGATAATTGGGCCAGAGAAAGAACTTGAATTTTTTTAATTTAATTAATTGATTTTTATCTCTATCAAGATGTTTGTTTTCATCCAAAAATTTATTACAGCTGTTCCCATTGCAAAATACTGGATTTCTAGCCACACCACTCCTATTCCTCAAATTGAAACAAATTAGAATTCTAAATTTTCTACGACGTCTAGGCGATAAAATATTTTCAGGAACAAGCAAATCATAATGATTTTTGTCTTTATTTCCAATCATCTTTTGACATCTTGCACTGAATTTATCAAAATTCTTATTATCAACATATCTTTCTTCTCGGTATCTTTGATTAGTTTGGTACTTACTCTTATGAACCAACGAAATACCTATAGTTTGATACATAATAAATTGTCCATCATTTTTTACAGACAGACGAATTGGTTCGATAATAAATATACCTCTTTTCATCAATTCTGTAAGAGTTAAATCTTTATGAACCGGTATTAGATCCAGACTCATTTCTCCCCTTTGAATAGCAGATATAGAAATTTCTCTTGGATTTATCAGTCTAAGCAGGAGACAATATACCTTGATATTATTGATCATTTTTTGATTTAAAGAATCATCCCATCTCAATTGAAAAAGCAAATATCTTTTTAGGAATAAATCGAGTTCTGCTTCTGTGTGATTCTTGAATTGCTTTTTCTTTGTATGTTTTTGCATGTCTGAGTCTGATCCTGCATAATCTTCTTCAATATCTTTTTCGTAGTTTGAGAGGACTGATTCAAGATTTCCTTGGTTTTGTACATCTGATTCAAGATCTACTTGTCCTGCGGATTCTTTTTCTTCTTGATTTCGATTCTCTAATTTAAAAAGTTTTTTTTCATTGGATGATATAAAAAGATTCCCTTTTTGCTTTCTATTGCTATTTCTATTTTTACTATAATTTTTATTTCCATTAAAATTTAAAAGAAGTGATTTGATTGGTATAACCCACGGTTTCATTTTATATGTATTATAAAGTAGCACAAATTCTGGGAAGAACCAAGGTTCCAGATTCGATATGGAACGGTTTAGTATTTCTTCATTCATCCCCATCCAATCAAAAAAAAGACCTTTTTGATTGGATGGTTTGATTTCTTGATCTTGTGTGAGATAAAAAAGACCTTTCTTATCAATTATTTGATAATTATTCGACCCAGTCTTGGTATTTTTATTACTGTTGATACTGGTATTGATCCAGACCTCAATATCGACCTTCTTTCTAAAGCAAAAATGGAGAATTTTCCAATCCAAATATTTTCTATCCGGGTTTTTCGTTATATACTCTATATACATAATATCATCTTCGCCTAGGTAATTATTGATAGGGATACCTCCCAGCATATCAAAAAATTTGCGTTTATGTGTGTTGTAATTATAAGAAATATCTTGTTTATTATTTACTTGTAATGGTGATCCATAAATATATGAGTCATTCTTATCTTCCTTATCTTCATAATTAATAGATTTATATGATAAAAGGTCATATCTATAGTGTTTTTTAAAATTTTCTTTTTGATTCGTTAATGAGTCTGCTTCATAATCATTTTGTTTGTTGTAATGAATTAATTGATCTTTTTGAGATAAATCCCATTTTCTTAAATCTTTATTTTTATTTTGAGCCACACAATGTTGATTTACTCTATTTCGCCACTTTTGTGGTACTAATCTAGACCATATAATCGGAGATAAATATTTATATTGATAATGACCTCTTAACCAGTTTTTCCATTGATTCATTCCAGAATTACGAAGTTTCTTATGTCTTAATTCGTAATGAAATATTTCGTGTGCTCCAAAATAATCTTTTCTTTCGTTCTTAAGAAAAAGAGATGTTCCGTTATATTGAAGGACAGATCTTAACTTATACAAGTTAATAACTTGGGTTTGTGATAATTTGTAAAATACATATGCTTGTGACAAGGAGGATAAGTCACAAAAAATCTGTGAACTCTTATTACTAATATTAGAAACTGACCTTTTTATAATCGAAATAAAGTTAATTTTCTTTTGATTTGTTTTACCAATTCTTTTTTGATTTCTTTCATTATTGTAAATGTATTTATCAATAATTTTTTTTGTTGATTCAATAATAAATTGTGCATTGGTTCTGGGAATATTAATGAGACATAGAAGAATATCTATGTATATCCTTTCAATGAAAAATTTTATAAAATAATGTGATTTGCGAATTAATCGAGAATTCCTTCTTTTTAATATTTGCCAAATACTTTTTTGTGATTCTAATCTTTTAGCATTATAACTAGCTTTGTTAGGGCTAATATTTATCTCTGGAGTTAGAAAGAGTTTTTTCTTGTCTTTTATAATTTTTTCTATTTTGTTTCTGATTGTGCTTGTTCTATCAGTCAGATCTTTCACTTTTTGTTCTGTCAGTGAATAATTTGTCCAATTCATAGATCGAATTTGAATAGACGATTTGTGAATCATCTGATTATTGATTATCGAATCCTTTTGTTTTTGAGTTTCACTAGATTCATATACTTCTCTCAATCCAAATGATAGAGTTGGATTTTTTGTTAAGAGTTCTTTTATTATTTTTTTTATATTTCTAAATGGAACACTTTTGATAACCCATTTTTTTGTTTCTTTTGAGACCCTTAAAAATATAAACAATTTTGTTCGTTCTTTTAAAACTGTTAGAACTAGAAAACACTTGTTTTTAAATTTTCTAATTCTTTTTTCAAGTTCTTTCAAAATGGGTTTAAAAAAGGAAGGTCGTTTTCGGGGAGAACCAAAAGGCAGATCAGTTTCCATTCCCCAAACTGTTAAAAAACAAAAATTTTTTACTTTATCTTTCATTGAATCTTTATCAAGGGCCCTTTCTTGAGGTTTGTGCCAAGGTTTCAGACAGAAAGGAAATAGGATCTTTATTTGAATACCGTCTCTTAACCAGTTTTGCGGAAATTCTGTTTCTGATAATTGAACACCATTATAGGTGCATTTAACATGCATTTCTCGATTCCAATCCTTTAAATCTTCGGACCACTCGGGAGATTGAAAAAATAACATACGACCGATGTTTTTAGCTATTATCAATGAAGGTAATATAATATATTTTCGAAAAATGGATTGGGTTAATAACAAGAAACCTCTTATTACTTGAGCAAATAGGACGGTATCCCAGACTTCGGCTATTTTTATCCGTGCTTTTTCCTCTCTTTTGTCCTTCTGTCTTTTCTCCCCTGTCTTTTCCTCTGCATAATTCGCAATTTTTAATTCTTTGTTTTTCTCCTTCCAATTTTCAAAAATGCGTTTTATCAATCCAGAAATATCAAAAGAAAAAAAGATGGGTTTGTATATTCTGTCCAAAAAAAGGGGGGAATGTACATTTGCTTGAAAGAGTTCCCGAATAACTACTTTACGTCTTTGAGCGCGCATGGAGCCTTTGATTATATCTCGACGAAAATCCGATTGTTGTGAATAACGGATCAAAGAGACTTCGTTTGTTTGCTCAGAATTATCAATATCCTTGTTAGCGTTAGCAGTATAAGTATCGGCATTCTGTTGATTATCAGTAAAAATCACTACATGTTTGGATTTTCTTGAACGAATCTCATGGTACACCACGAAAGTTTCTCCAATTTCTCCTTCCTCATTCTTCATTAATTTGTATGACCATCGAGGGACTTTTTTACTGATTTCTTTTATTCCAATAGATTTTTTTCTAATTGTTTGATCCTTGGGGTCAGTTATAACTCTATCGAAAAAAAAATTTAAAAATTTTGCTTGATCTTCTGAATCAACTTTTCCTTGTTCTGGAAATAACGAAAGTCTTTTCAAATTTAAATTGGATGGTGGTTCTATAGTAAATTGATTGATTAAGTTCAAAAAATAACCAATTTTTGTTGATAATGATTTTCTATCAAATGTCTGTTCAAATTCTCGATAATCGATAGCAAAAAGGATACCGTAAATCTTATTTATGCGAAACTTCTCTATGGAATTTTCTCTGGAAGTTTCATTTATGATTGAAGGTGAAAACATTTTTTTGATTGTTCCACGATATGGTCCGCTCAAGAAAGGATCATATATTTTAGGTAAGTATTCTTTTTTAGTTGCATCATTACACAATCTAGTTCTTTT